AAAAGAAAAGTACGTTCTTTATTTCCAGAACCCAAACGAGAGAAAATTGATTCAGAATATCGAATCAAAATTTTCAAATTTTTATTTGATGCAGTTCTAATGATTCCCAACGCTCAAACAATTAGAAAAAAATCTATTGAAATAAAAGAAATTAGTAAAACAGTTCCTCGGTGGTCATACAAATTAGTGTCTGATTTAGACAAAAAGGAGAGCGAAACCGACGAAAACGTGGCGGACGGTCCTGGAATTAGTACAAGAAACGCGAAACGAGTATTGATTTTTACTTATACTAATCCAAATACCGATACTTATACTAATAACAAATATAATAAGAATCTTGAGCAAAAAAAGGAAGTAAGGTTGAGACGCTATTCGCAACAATCGGATTTTCGTCGAGAACTAATCAAAGGCTCCATGCGCGCACAAAGACGCAAAACCGTTACTTGGGAACTCTTTCAAGCAAATGCCCATTCACCCCTTTTTTTGGACAGAATAAAGAAACCCTTTTATTTTTCTTTTGAGATTTCCGGACCGATGAAAGGAATTTTTCGAATTTTTAGAAATTGGATGTGGAAACAAAAAGACCAAAAACCGTCTGATTATACAAACGAAACACAAAAAAAAATTGATAAAAAAGAAGAATACAAAAGAAAAGAAAAAGTACGGATGAAAATAGCAGAAACCTGGGATAGCTTTTTATTTTCTCAAGCAATAAGAGGGTTTCTATTATTAACTCAATCGATTCTTAGAAAATATATTATATTACCTTTATTGATAATAGCTAAAAATCTCGCTCGCATACTATTATTTGAATTGCCTGAGTGGTCCCAGGATTTAAAGGATTGGAAAAAGGAAATGCATGTTAAATGCACCTATAATGGTGTTCAATTATCCGAAACAGAATTTCCGGACAACTGGTTAACAGACGGTATTCAGATAAAGATCCTATTTCCTTTTTACCTAAAACCCAGGCGCAGATCTAAGCTACAATCCCTTCATAAGGATTCATTGAAAAAAATAAAAGGACAAGAAAGTGATTTTTGTTTTTTAACAGTTTGGGGAATGGAAACTGAACTTCCTTTTGGTTCTCCCCGAAAACGACGTTCATTTTTTGAACCCGTTTTGCAAGAATTCAAAAAAAAAATTCGAAAATGGAAAACTAAGTCTTTTATAGTTTTAAGAATTTTAAAAGAAAGAACAAAAATTTTCCGAAAAGTGGCAAAAGAAACAAACAAATGGGTCATCAAAAGCATTCGATTTCTAAAAGGAAGAATAAAAAAACTTTCAAAAAGAAAGCCAATTCGATTAATTAGATTGAGAGAAATGAGAGAAATAGAGGACTTGGGTGAAACTAAAAAAGATTCGATAACGATAATCGGGAATCATACGATTCACGAATTGTCTATTCAAATTCGATCTATGCATTGGACAAATTTCTCACTAAGAGAAAAAAAAATGAAAGATCTAAGTAATAGAACAAACATAATCAGAAACCAAATAGAAAAAATTACAAAAGAGAAGAAAAAAGGATTGCTAACTCAAGAAATAAATATTAGTTCTAACAAAATAAGTTATCGTGCTAAAATATTAGAATCATCAAAAAAAATTTGGCAGATATTAAAAAGAAGAAATACTCGATTAATCCGTAAATCATATTTTTTTATAAAATTTTTGATTGAAAGGGTATACATAAACCTTTTTTTATCTATACTTAATATTCCAAGAATCAATGCAAATTTTTTTTTTGAATCAACAAAAAAAATTCAAATTATTGATAAAAACGTCCACAATCCCAATAATGAAGCAAATCACGAAAAAATTAATAAAACAACTAAAAATACAATTCACTTTCTTTCGACTCTAAAAAAATCACTTTATAAGATTAGTAATAATAATAAGAATTCAAAGATTTTTGGGGATTTATCTTCTTTCTCACAATCACAAGCATATGTATTTTACAAATTATCCCAAACCCAAGTTATTAACTTTTATAATTTAAGATCTGTCCTTCACTATCACGGAACATCTCTTTTTCTTAAGAATGAACTAAAAGATTGTTTTGAAAAACAAGGAATATTTCATTACGAATTAAGACATAAACCTTTTTGGAATTTTGGAATGAATGAATGGCAAACCTGGTTAAGGAGTCATGATCAATATGATTTACCTAGGATTAGATGGCCTAGATTAGTACCACAAAAATGGCGAAATCGAGCGAATCAAGACTGTATGACTCAAAATAAAGATTTAAACATAAAAGATTCATATGAAAAAAACAGATTAACTCATTACCAAAAAGAAAAACAAAATCTTTTTGAAGCAGACCCATTACGGAATCAAAAATTGAATTTTCAAAAACACTATAGATATGATCTTTTATCATATAAATCTATTAATTATGACGATAAGAAAGACTCGTCTATTCATAGATCACTAGTCCAAGTAAAGAATGAAGAAGAAAGTTTTTATAATTACAACATAGGGAAAGGAAAACTATTTGGTATGCTGGGAAGTATCCCTATCAATAATTATCTAGGGGAAGACGATATTATGGATATAGATAAAATTTCGAATAGAAAATATTTTGATTGGAGAATTCTCAATTTTTGTCTTAGAAATAAGATCGATATTCAATCCTGGGTTGATATGGATACTGGTACCAACAGTAATCAAAATACTAAGATTGGAGCGGATAATTATCAAATAATTGATGAAATTAATAAGAAAGGTCTTTTTTATTTTACAATTCATCAAAATGAAGAAATTAAACCATCCAACCAAAAAGAGTTCTTTTTTGATTGGATGGGAATGAATAACAAAATACTAAATAGTCTTATATCAAATCGGGAGCTTTGGTTCTTTCCAGAATTTGTGCTACTTTTTAATACATATAAAATGAAACCGTGGATCATACCAATCAAATTACTTCTTTTCGATTTTAATGGAAATGCAAATGGTAATAAAAAGAGAACTGAAAAGAAAAAGGAATATCTTTTTAGATCATCGAATCAAAAAAAATATCTTGAATTAGACAATGGAAGTCAAGAAGAAAAAGAACCCGCAAGCCAAGGAAATCCGAGATCAGATGCACAAAACCAAGTAAGTCTTGGATCAGTTCTCTCAAACCAAGAAAAAGATGTTGAAGAAAAGTATGCGGGATCTGACATGAAAAAACGTAGAAAGAAAAAGCAATACAAGAGCAACACAGAAGCAGAGCTTGATTTCTTACTAAAAAAATATTTTCATTTTCAGTTGAGATGGGATAATTCTTTAAATGAAAAGCTAATGAATAATATCCAAATCGATTGTCTCCTGCTCCGACTGATAAATCCAAGAGAAATTGCTATATCCTATATTCAAAGGGGAGAAATGCGTCTGGATATTTTGATGACTGAGAAGGATTTAACTCTTACCGAATTGATGAAAAAGGGAATAGTGATTATCGAACCGGCTCGTCTGTCTGTAAAAAATGATGGACAATTTTTTATATATCAAACCATAGGTATTTCATTGGTTCATAAGAATAAGCGCCAATTTAAATTGAATAAAAGATACCGAGAAAAAGGCTATGTTGATAAGCAAATTTTTGATGAATGTATTCCAAGGCATCAACTAAGGACTGGAACTAAAGACAAAAAGCATTATGATTTGCTTGTTCCTGAAAAGATTTTATTCCCTAAACGTCGTAGAGAATTGAGAACTCTAATTTGTTTCAATTCGAAGAATAGAAATGGTATGCGTAGTTACGTTTGGGATAAAAGCAAAGATCTTGCTCGAGAAAAAAAGAAATTCATTAACTTAAAGTTCTTTCTTTGGTCCAATTATCGATTAGAAGATTTAGTTTGTATGAATCGCTATTGGTTTAATACCAATAATGGTAGTCGTTTCAGTATGGTAAGGATACATATGTACCCACGATTGAAAATTCGTTAATACTATGTTTTTCCTATCTATGCTTACGGTGTGGGATATATGAAAACCCAGAGATGCACACATGCCTTAAAATGAATCAACAGAATCTTTTTTTTAGGTCTCAACTTTTCTCTTTTCCACAAATAGAACATCCTTTTGGATCCCTAATCAAATTGCAAATTGAATTGATTTTTGGTTGATTTTAGAGGAAGTTGATAACGAACGTAAGATTGTTGTGTATATCAAATTCAAATGACTAGCATTATTATTACTGATCAGTAAAATTCATATAAAAAAAAAAGGAGGGAGGAGATTTCGTTTTATGGTAAAAAATTCATTCATCTCAATTAGTTTTCAAGAAAAAAGAGAAGAAAACTGCGGGTCTGTTGAATTTCAAGTATTCCGGTTCACCAATAAGATACGAAGACTTACTTCACATTTGGAATTGCACAGAAAAGACTATTTATCTCAGAGAGGTCTACGGAAAATTCTGGAAAAGCGCCAACGGTTGCTATCGTATTTGTCAAAGAAAAATAGAGTACGTTATAAAGAATTAATTAGTCAGTTGAATATTCGGGAGTCAAAAAATCGTTAATTTGAAATACAATTTTGAAATATTTGATTTATTAGATTTTGAAGATTGATGAACTTCTTTTTGTTTTCAACAATTCATGCTAAGAATGAATCGAGGAAAAACCTATGAATATACTAGCTACTGGGAAAGACCTTATGGTAGTCAATATGGGCCCTCACCACCCATCAATGCACGGTGTTCTTCGTCTCATCGTTACTCTAGATGGTGAAGATGTTATTGACTGTGAACCAATATTGGGTTATTTACACAGAGGGATGGAAAAAATTGCGGAAAACCGAACAATTATACAATATCTGCCTTATGTAACACGTTGGGATTATTTAGCTACTATGTTCACAGAAGCAATAACTGTAAATGGACCAGAACTGTTGGGAAATATTCAAGTACCTAAAAGGGCCAGCTATATCAGAGTAATTATGTTGGAGTTGAGTCGTATAGCTTCTCATCTGTTATGGCTTGGCCCTTTTATGGCAGATATTGGTGCACAGACTCCTTTCTTCTATATTTTCAGAGAAAGAGAATTAGTATATGATCTATTCGAAGCTGCCACCGGTATGAGAATGATGCATAATTATTTTCGTATCGGAGGAATAGCAGCTGATTTACCTCATGGCTGGATAGATAAATGTTTGGATTTCTGTGATTATTTTTTAACAGGGGTTGTTGAATATGAAAAACTTATTACGCGAAACCCTATTTTTTTAGAACGCGTTGAAGGAGTAGGCATTATTGGTGGAGGAGAAGCAATAAATTGGGGTTTGTCAGGACCAATGCTACGAGCGTCTGGACTCGAATGGGATCTTCGTAAAGTCGATCATTATGAGTGTTACGACGAATTTGATTGGGAGGTACAGTGGCAAAAAGAAGGGGATTCATTAGCCCGTTATTTAGTCCGAATGGGTGAAATGAGGGAATCCATAAAAATTATTCAACAAGCTTTGGAAGGAATTCCGGGGGGGCCCTATGAGAATTTAGAAATCCGATGCTTTGATAGAGAAAACAACCCAGAATGGACTGATTTTGAAGATCGATTCATTAGTAAAAAACCCTCTCCTACTTTTGAATTGCCGAAACAAGAACTTTATGTGAGAGTCGAAGCCCCAAAAGGAGAATTGGGAATTTTTCTGATAGGAGATCAAAGCGGTTTTCCTTGGAGATGGAAAATTCGCCCACCAGGTTTTATCAATTTGCAAATTCTTCCGCAGTTAGTTAAAAGAATGAAATTGGCTGATATTATGACGATACTAGGTAGTATAGATATCATTATGGGAGAAGTTGATCGTTGAAATGCTAATTGATACAACAGAAGTACAAGATATCAATTCTTTTTCCAGATTGGAATCCTTAAAAGAGGTCTATGGGATCATATGGATGCTTGTTCCTATTTTCACGCCTGTATTGGGAATCACAATAGGTGTACTCGTAATTGTGTGGTTAGAAAGAGAAGTATCCGCAGGAATACAACAACGTATTGGGCCTGAATACGCCAGCCCATTGGGAATTCTTCAAGCTTTAGCCGATGGGACAAAACTACTTTTGAAAGAGAATCTTCTTCCATCTAGAGGAAATACTCGGTTATTCAGTATTGGACCATCTATAGCAGTCATATCAATTCTACTAAGTTATTCAGTAATTCCTTTTAGTTATCACCTTGTTTTAGCTGATTTCAATATCGGTATTTTTTTATGGATTGCCATTTCAAGTATTGCTCCTATTGGACTTCTTATGTCAGGATATGGATCAAATAATAAATATTCCTTTTTAGGTGGTCTGCGAGCTGCTGCTCAATCGATTAGTTATGAAATACCATTAACTTTATGTGTTTTATCAATATCTCTACGTGCGATTCGTTAAAACAGAAACTTTTCTTTTCCCTAGGCTTTTCCTTCGAGAAAAAAAAAAAGAAATTAAATAGATATCTTCATCTTTTTATTCATTTATTTCTTCTTTAGGTTAATAAAATTAATTAGGTAGTTATATATGAGTGAAAGAAAACAACTTCAAAATTCGCAGTAAAAGTGGATTGAATCTCATTTCCTGTGTACAAGAGTTAAGCCGAAGTAAACAAACATGGAAGAAGCCCTTTACCCCAAGATTGGTTGATTGGTCATCCTGGCTTGAAGCGGGCTCAAAGGATCAACCCTAGGGAGTTTTCACTATCGTTTGTATGTATTACAATACAGATATTACAAAACGGGGGATTAAAAAAAAGATGAGTGGGTAGGAAGGAACACCAAAAAACACACAAAGGATTAGTAATGGAGATTATGTAAATTATCTAAAAGGATACTTCTGCATACCATAAAAAGAATACTAATTGGGGCTTTAAATTAGTAGAAATGATCAGGCAGTACTCCCCACAATTCCGATCCAGAGTATGCTCCTATCCACCGATTAAAGAAATGACTATCGGGAACGAAATAATCCTTTACCTTTTTTAAGCCCCCCTTTTCTCAGAATGAAGAAGAGGAACAAAAAAAAATAGAAAAAATACAATTCCAATATAAACAAAAGAGATCTTTTTATTCTTTCTTTCATATATTCATAGAAATCAAATTCCTGTCCTGATTCATGAACTAATGTAATGCTTAATTCTTTTTCGTAATCGAAAATAAAATGATGGGTTGAAATATCTATTGATATTTATACAAGGAGTATTTTATTCAAGGATTGATTAAGTTATTACTCAAGACAGAAAAATTGAAATTCGTAAAGGATGAGATCAATTCAGAAATACTCTTTATTTTTTATTTATTTTTATAGCAGACAGAATTCCATTGGTATAATTGGGGACCTTCCAATCGATTTTGACTCTATCTATTCGATAACCATATCAAGATAACTAATACTGGCTCGGTCCTTACATTTATTTGTGGCCCTGAGGAGCCGTATGAGGTGAAAATCTCATGTACGGTTTTGTAATAGCGATGGGAACAGTAATGTTATCACCGACTATGATTATCTAACAGTTCAAGTACAGTTGATATAGTTGGCGCGCAGTCAAAATATGGTTTTTGGGGATGGAATTTGTGGCGTCAACCCATAGGGTTTATGGTTTTTCTAATTTCTTCCCTAGCGGAATGCGAGAGATTGCCTTTTGATTTACCAGAAGCCGAAGAAGAATTAGTAGCAGGTTATCAAACCGAATATTCAGGGATCCGATTTGGTTTATTTTACGTTGCTTCTTATCTAAATCTATTAGTTTCCTCTTTATTTGTAACAGTTCTTTACTTGGGTGGTTGGAATCTTTCCATTCCGTACATATTTGTTCCGGAGCTATTTGAAATAAATAAAGCGGATGGAATTTTTGGAACGACAATTGGTATCTTTATTACATTAGCTAAAACTTATTTGTTCTTGTTCATTCCTATCACAACAAGATGGACTTTACCTAGATTAAGAATGGACCAACTCTTAAATCTTGGCTGGAAATTTCTTTTACCTATTTCTCTCGGTAATCTATTATTAACAACTTCTTTCCAACTCCTTTCACTCTAAAGAAAAAAGGAATACGATATTTGCGACTTGTCTCAAACAAGAGAAAGAAAGAAAATCAAATTATTCATAACTATTCACGATATGTTCCCTATGGTAACTGGGTTCATCAATTATGGTCAACAAACAGTACGGGCTGCAAGGTACATTGGTCAAAGTTTCCTAATTACCTTATCCCAAGCAAATCGTTTACCTGTAACTATTCAATATCCTTATGAAAAATTAATCACATCGGAGCGTTTTCGCGGTCGAATCCATTTTGAATTTGATAAATGTATTGCTTGTGAAGTATGTGTTCGTGTATGTCCTATAGATCTGCCAGTTGTTGATTGGAAATGGGAAACAGATATTCGAAAGAAACGATTGTTTAATTACAGTATTGATTTTGGAATTTGTATTTTTTGTGGTAATTGCGTTGAGTATTGTCCAACAAATTGTTTATCAATGACTGAAGAATATGAACTCGCTACGTACGATCGTCACGAATTGAATTATAATCAAATTGCTTTAGGTCGTTTACCAATATCAATAATTGACGATTTTACAATTCGAACAATTGGGAATTCGTCTCAAAGAAAAAAGGGGTAAACCTCTTGATTAAAGAGTAATTGCAAAGTACTAAGGTTTCTTTTTGGTAGAAAGGGATAAGGGCTTTCTCGTTGCTTGGTCAATAATTACAAATCCCAACTATTGATTGGGTTCTGAGAAGTATGACTTAATTTGTATTGAAAGTCTATTAATATAATATCTCGATAATTTTTTTGAAATATATAGTTTCAATTTCAAACTGCCGTTTAGAATACAGAAAAGAGCGAAATTGACCCAATAACTAGACCCCCATTAACTCACACTTATTAGATTATAATTTAATTCAATTGGGAATGTCTCATAAAAAAATAATTCCTGGTCGGTTCAATAAGGTCATGAAAAACATTTCGATTTATTTATCTCTTATTTTAATATAATGGATTTGCCTGGACCACTACATGATTTTCTTTTAGTTTTTCTGGGATCGGGTCTTATAGTAGGAGGTCTGGGAGTAGTATTACTTACCAACCCAATTTATTCTGCCTTTTCATTGGGATTGGTTCTTGTTTGTATAGCCTTATTCTATATTCTATCAAATTCCCATTTTGTAGCTGCTGCACAGCTTCTTATTTACGTGGGGGCTGTAAATGTTTTAATCATATTTGCTGTAATGTTCATGAATGGTTCAGACTATTCTAAAGATTTTCATTTTCATCTTTGGACTATTGGGGATGGGATTACTGCCCTAGTCTGTACAAGTATTTTTTTTTCACTAATCACTACTATTCTAGATACGTCGTGGTATGGGATTATTTGGACTACCCGATCCAACCAGATTATAGAGGAAGATTTGATAAGTAATAGTCAACAAATTGGTATTCATTTATCAACGGACTTTTTTCTTCCATTTGAACTGATTTCGATAATTCTTTTAGTTGCTTTGATAGGTGCAATTGCCGTGGCTCGTCAGTAAAAAATCTTTATAACTAGGAACAGAAATCAAAATTCAACCTTTTTTTGTGTTATCAACATCCATTTCCCTGAAATTCGATTTGAATACTGTTCGGTTCATGTATAAAATAGAAATTTTTTTAGTCGCCCTATTCGATCTATTCGATCTATTACCAATATCTTGTTTTGTTCGGTACTTGTTATATTCTAAGCAATCGAATCACTTGAATTATTGTTCATATTGAAATGAATCGCAATTGGTACGGAGTTGGTCAATGATACTCGAGCATGTACTTGTTTTGAGTGCCTATTTATTTTCTATCGGTATCTATGGATTGATCACGAGCCGGAATATGGTTCGGGCCCTGATGTGTCTTGAACTTATACTAAATGCAGTTAATCTAAATTTCGTAACATTTTCTTATTTTTTTGATAGTCGTCAATTAAAAGGAGATATTTTCTCAATTTTTGTTATAGCTATTGCAGCCGCTGAAGCAGCTATTGGATCAGCTATTGTTTCGTCAATTTATCGTAACAGAAAATCGACTCGTATCAATCAATCGACTTTGTTGAATAAGTAGTATTTCGAAATCATAATATTCATCAATTCGAATTAGCCTATATAATTCGAATACGTCGTAACCTCAATCATGTTTGCGAAAACATAAGAAATCAAAGTATCTTTATTCCCTATTAGTATTATGAGTTGATCCAGAAGTGGATTGATTAGAAAAATTCTGGTAAATCATTGATTCATCTGGTCTTTAAATATATCGGCTATTTCCAACTTTACTAGATCGAAACTTTAGGAGTTCGAAAATTAATAGATCCAATGTCACATTCAGTAAAGATTTATGATACATGTATAGGGTGTACTCAATGTGTCCGCGCCTGCCCCACAGATGTATTAGAAATGATACCTTGGGACGGATGTAAAGCTAAGCAAATTGCTTCTGCTCCAAGAACAGAGGACTGTGTTGGTTGTAAGAGATGTGAATCCGCCTGTCCAACGGATTTCTTGAGTGTTCGAGTTTATTTATGGCATGAAACAACTCGAAGCATGGGTCTAGCTTATTGATATTGAGACGTTTCAGAAAACCCCACTTAAATCCATTTCGAATCCATTTTCTTTTTTTTTTTACCGATTACCGACAAAAACCCGTACTCTAAAAAGAAAAAACAAAATAAGAAGAAATTTTATTTTAGAGTACGGGTTTTTCGGGTCCAAGTGTATCTTGTCTTTACCACGAATTATTTTCCTTGGTTAACAATAATTGTAGTTTTTCCGATAGCCGCGGGTTCTTTAATTTTCTTCCTCCCCCATAGAGGAAATAAGGTGACTAGGGGGTATACTATATATATCTGCGTCTTAGAACTCCTTTTAACGACCTATGCGTTCTGTTATCATTTCCAGTTCGACGATCCATTAATCCAGCTAGCAGAGGATTATAAATGGATCAATTTTTTTGATTTTTACTGGAGATTGGGAATAGATGGACTTTCCTTAGGACCTATTTTACTGACAGGATTTATCACCACTTTAGCTACTTTAGCGGCTCGGCCAGTTACTCGGAATTCCCGATTATTCCATTTCCTGATGTTAGCAATGTACAGCGGTCAAATAGGATCATTTTCTTCTCGAGACCTTTTACTTTTTTTCATCATGTGGGAGTTAGAATTAATTCCCGTTTATCTACTTCTATCCGTGTGGGGGGGGAAAAAACGTCTTTATTCAGCTACAAAGTTTATTTTGTACACTGCGGGAGGATCCATTTTTCTATTAATAGGAGTTTTGGGTATCGGTTTATATGGTTCCAATGAGCCAATATTAAATTTGGAAACATTAGCTAATCAATCGTATCCCGCGGAACTGGAAATAATATTTTATATTGGGTTTCTTATTGCTTTTGCTGTCAAATCACCGATTATACCCTTCCATACGTGGTTACCAGACACCCATGGAGAGGCGCATTACAGTACTTGTATGCTTCTAGCCGGAATCTTATTAAAAATGGGAGCATATGGGTTGATTCGGATCAATATGGAACTATTACCGCACGCTCATTCTATATTTTCTCCCTGGTTGATGATAGTAGGTACAATGCAAATAATTTATGCAGCTTCAACATCTCCTAGCCAACGGAATTTAAAAAAAAGAATAGCTTATTCCTCCGTATCTCATATGGGTTTTATAATTATAGGGATTGGGTCGATAACCGATACGGGACTCAACGGAGCCATTTTACAAATAATTTCTCATGGGTTTATTAGCGCTGCACTTTTTTTCTTGGCAGGAACGAGTTATGATAGAATACGTCTTGGTTATCTTGACGAAATGGGCGGATTGGCTATCCCAATTCCAAAAATATTCACCATATTCAGTATCTTATCGATGGCTTCCCTTGCATTACCGGGCATGAGTGGTTTTGTTGCGGAATTGATAGTATTTTTTGGAATAATTACCAGCCAAAAATACTTGTTAATGCCAAAAATACTAATTACTTTTGTAATGGCAATTGGAATGATATTAACTCCTATTTATTCATTATCTATGTCACGGCAAATGTTCTATGGGTACAAGCTATTTAATGCTCAAAACTCTTATTTTTTTGATTCCGGCCCCCGGGAGTTATTTGTTTTGATATCTATCCTTCTACCCGTAATAGGTATTGGTATTTATCCGGATTTCGTTCTCTCCCTATCAGTGGACAAGGTCGAAGCTATTCTATCTAATTTTTTTTATAGATCGTTTTCATGAATCAAAAAAATCAAAAACCAATCCTACGTCCTCTGCTTTTTAAAATAGGTCGTTGTCCAATGAAAAAATAAGTATTTTTTTTCGTGTCTTAAGTTTAAATTAACTAAAAAAGAATAAGAATAAATAAGTCAACAATAAATAACTAAATTTGAATTGTAACCAGACACCTTATGGCCTTTGTGAGAACCTTTTGAATCACTACACTACTTGATTCAAAAGGTTCTCGGCAGCTTCCACTAAGTTTCGTTTCTATATTTGCGCTGTCCTATGTTTGTATTCATCAGTCCATTTCCTTTCTTCAATTCAATTCCTTTCTTCAATTCAACAATTCAATTAGATGTTAATTAAATGAACCATAACTATGTAACCCGATTCCTAATAGATTGACCCCGAAGTAGCATATCCAAATTATAAGAAAGCCCATAGAAGCCACAATTGCCGAATTTACACCTTCCCAATTTGGATTTGTTCGCGTATGTAAATAAATCCCGAATATAGTCCAAGTAATAAATGCCCAAGTTTCCTTTGGATCCCAATTCCAATATGATCCCCATGCCTCATTAGCCCATACTGCTCCCGAAAGAATACCTATGGTTAAAAAGATAAATCCTAGACTAATAATACGATAACTCCACTGATCCAATTGTTGAATCAATTGATACCCATAATAATTTCTAGCAGAAAGAAAATAAGGAAAAGAAGTGTTTAGTAAACCATTGTTTTTTTCATTCAGGTATTGGATTTCACCAAAGGAAAATGACTCATTTACATTTAATAAATTATTTCTTTTATCAAAAATCCTTATAATTTTTCGAAATGTAATGACTAGACGAGCTGTGGATAATAATGAGCCACATAAAAGAGCTGCATAACCTAATACCATCATACTTACGTGCATCATTAACCACTGGGCTTGTAGAGCAGGTACTAATATTCCGGATTGATGCATTTTGGTTAAAAACCCCGAAGTAGCAAAACCCTGGGTAAAAATAGCGCTTGGCGCGGTTATTGCGCTTAACTGATTTTTATGTTTTTTAAAATAGAAAATCCTATGAATAATAGAGAAACTCCATGAAAGAAAGATTAATGATTCATATAAATCACTTAATGGGAAATGCCCCGAATAAATCCAACGAGTGACTAATAATCCTGTTAGACAGACAAAGGTAGCAATCATCCCTTTTTCTAATGAATCATATAGTCCTATGATTTCATCGACTAATAAGGTTATCAACTGAATTGTAATTCCAATCGAAACGACCGAAAAGGATATATGAGTTAATATATGCTCTAATGTTGAAAATATCATAAATAAAAAAAAAAATTAAAAGGGAGAGTCTTTCAAGTATACGGAATGGAAATCAGAAGTTAAATTCATTATAGGGCTTTTTGCATATCTTTTTATCTTTTATAAGATGCTCTGCCGCCACTCGGACTCGAACCGAGATGCTCTAGCACTGCTTCCTAAGAGCAGCGTGTCTACCGATTTCACCATAGCGGCTTGCTCGAAATCATAATAACCTATTTTTACTTAATCGTCGAGATTGAAAGAGTTAATTTCAATGAAATCCTTTTTAGGAAGCATTCCAATTGATGAATAAAAACTTGTTGAAATAGAGATGGAAAGAGTCCCTCGTTTGCCGTCTTATTTAATTATTTAAGGTTTCAGCTTTATTTAACTTAACAATAGATTAACTTAACAATAGAAGTTTTCATAGTTTCTGTTTTCATAAAATCGAATTGTTATAACTCAAGAGTTATTACTTCAATCCAGGAAAAAACGAAAATATGATTTTTCTTTTTTATGTTTTTATGAATCACAATTTCAGCGCAACATCCACCAATTCAAAAAGGATTTATTTAATTTGCATAACTTTTGTGTTGTCGTAATCCTTATCGTTAGGTTTTTTTGATTTGAATTTTGGTTCGCCTTTATTAAAATTAAACCAATTAGGTATTGGGCTGGACATATCATAGAAAAAAATTTCGATTTCTATCGTGTAATTGTACCCTGCTTCAAAAAATTCTTTCTAAATTAGAATTCTAAAGGTATAGATTTTTTGATTGATCATCCATCTTCCCTTTCAAATATAGCAAATATAGGATTTTTTTGATGACGTAAAATTGTCACCCTATTCGTATATAATGTCTGTTTAAATAGGCAAAAGTGCTTTTCCCTTTTGGAGGTAAAGTGTGGTGGATATGGTATATAGAGTGATTCCTAAAAGAGAGTGATTCATAAAGTTAGAAAAAAGGTTTTATACTTATAGTTTCAACAACCCTTTGATTTTGCCTAAAGATTTTAGATCCCCTCTTCTATAGCATAATTAGAAAAAGAAAAGTAAAAAAAAAAAAGACAACACCAGACCAACTTATTGTTATGTTATTTAGAAAGTTGTTGTGTTATTTAGTTATTTATAAGTATAAGGGGGTGGGGTGATGGGGAAAATAAGAATCCCCATCCTGTGAATGAAAAACATATTTCAATAACTCATTAAAAAAGGGTTGAAACTTTTGATTTTGTTTTTATTCTTTTTTTTTTTCAAATTCCAAAACAAAAGAAGGACCAAACCCCTTTTTTTCGAATTCAGTAGACAAATTCATCGGTTCAAAACATTAGTGAATGGAAATCGTTACTTACTTTTTTTTTTTATTTTTATTTTTCTATTCTAGAATATATATTCAAAAGTAGAGTCTAAATTCGAAACGAAATTAACTCATTTTTCGAATCAGGCTGATTCAGATTATTCCGACGTTTTAT